TTAGTACATTTTATATATCGTTAGTTTTTATACTATATCTCTAATAGTTCTAACATTTAATCTCAGATCAGAGAGAATTGCACTCCCATAACCTTCTCCCAAAGAAGATATTTTACTAATTAAATCATGATCTGTACCAAGAGTTTTTTCCACAACACTTCTTAGATATTACCTTATTTAATTTCACGATTCATCTTGACATAGTTTTATGTAAATCATAGTTAACGAAACTTTTTTTTAATTATTGACACAACTTTCGAAAGTCCTACAAAATCCATTTTACTATTAGATGAAAAAAATTCATTTATGAAAGTTATAAATGTTGCAAATCCTAAATAATAAAGAATAGAAATTAAATTTGTATATTCTGTGAATACATTTACTTCTAAATAGTTTAAAATTAAATATTTAGAAATTAAATTTACACTACCTACAAGTACTATTTTTTTTATATTTACCCTAGTAAATAATCTTTTAAAAAATTTAAATAAGTTTTTCTTCATTCCTATAATTATCTAATATTATTAAAAGGACTATCTCTATCTTCCATATAGTCATTTATTGCTTTACATGTATCTATTTTTGTAATCTCATCTATTTCTTTTCATCTTTTAAGATCTGACCTTAATGGTCCTGGTTGACCGTATTTAGGATGATTTCTATCTTTTTTTCAAAAGTCCTTAAATGATCATCCATAGTTTTGATTATCTTTTCATATATCAAATACATATTCTCCATTTTCTAAATCAAAATATTTAAGATAAAATACTGAAGGCTTAGTAGGATTACCGTAATGTTTAATACCTAACGACATTAAACCATTAATACATCCCGTATCTATAGGTTGTTCCACATATGTAGGAGTAAATCATTCGTCATATAACATTTCATCATGTAGTATCTCTTTTACTTCAGTACTAAAGTTGGTGTCTGCTAATCTAGTTCCTACTCGCAATGAAATTCTATGTATACCAAAATAATAGTGATTATATCCACAACTATGATTTCCTATTCAAGGTTTTCTCATTGAAATAGGTACGTCTTCACCATAATAATGTGGTGCTATAGGAGCATTATTTCTTTGTAAAGATAACTCGGCTTGAGTACTTCTTTGCGAAGATACAGCTTGGGAAGTAGGATCTCTATATAGAGTTCGGAGAATAGGACTTCTCTCTACAGATGAAGTTTGAGAACTAGAACCTCTGTGTACAGCTTGGAGGATAGGACTTCTCTCTACAGATGAAGTTTGAGAACTAGAACCTCTTTGTGGAGCAGGGGCTATAGGAGTATAATTTCTTTGTGTATAGCGGTTGTCATTAGATGGGGTTCTATCATCTCGTGACGCAAAACTAACAAGATGCTTATTTAAATCAATCTTTTTAATTCTTGAATTAGAATTTTTAAGATCATTTAAATTTCCATCACATGTATCATAATTAATATAAGATTCTATAACTGAAATTAAGATATAGTTAATTTTATATATAATTATATCTAAGTAAACGAATATATTTGATATGTCTATATATTCGTTTATAAAATATCTAAAGAGTAAGCTTATTATGAAAGTAACTAAAATAGAAAGTAAGATTTTTTTTGGGAATTTAAAAAATATTTTTATTTTTGTTTTCATCAAGAGTACTTGGAATCGAACCAAGGATTTGAAGGTTGAAGCTTCCTATTTTTCCAATTAAATTACACTCTTTTAAATTGCAGAGAATATCCGATTCGAACGGATGTGGTTAGTAATAACCTAGTAAAACTCAAACTTACCGCCTTAAACCCCTCGGCCAATTCTCTATCACTAAAAGTTATAATGTTTATATCACTAAAAGTTATAAACTAATCTTTATATCACTAAAAGTTCTAATGTTCATTAAAAGTTATAAACTAGTCTTTATATCACTAAAAGTTCTAAACTAATTCCTCAGCGAATCGAACGCTGATAATATTCTTATCAAAAATACACTTTACCTATTAAGTTAAGGAATTTTAAGGAATAAAGGATTTGAACCTTTAACATTTTGTGTGTAAAACAAACGTTCCGCCAATTGAACTAATTCCTCTATTACGTTCTTGTTTTATTGTTATAATAATTGCACCAGTCATCGCTAATAGTAATATAAAACTAGCAATAAATAATCACATATTATAAGAAGTATATAATATATTTCCTATTGTTGAAATATGACTTGTTTCCGCCATATTTCCATCTCAACTATTACTTGTAACAAACATAACATTAATTTTATCTAATATTTTTTGTGGTGTAGTGTTATTTATTATATCATTATATTTACCTGTAGGTAAATAATATAATAAATTACTTATTTTACTATTATAACTATTAACTATAGCAATATAATAAGGTAATAATTGGAATAAAGTATAATTAAATAATATTGTAATAAATAAAGCTAAAGGTATACTGTTTCAGTTATTACTTTGTAATTCACTTGTTCTTATGTTAATCAACATCAGGATAAATAAGAATAATATAGAAACTGCTCCTATATACACGATTAAATAAGAAAATCCTATAAAGGTTAATCCAGATAATATAAGGTAAACGGAAATAGATGCAAATAATCCTATTAAAGATAAAAGAGATGCTATAGGATTTTTATTAGTAATAACTGTAATACCAAATATTAAAGCTATTATACTTAATACATCTAAAAATTCTACTGTATATCCATTTGATAATATATCTATTACGAATAATTGATTCATTTTTATTTTTGTAATTTAACCTAATAATAGGAAAAGATAAATTGTTTTGAATAATATATATAGCTAATTTATGTTAAGCAATACGGGTAGTCAGATTTGAACTGACACACGCTGAGTGGAAATCAGAAAGTCTACCATTAACCTATACCCGCTTATAAAGAATATTTCTCTATAATATTCTTTCTTATTAAGATCCTCAATAGTACATTGAAACATATAAAAATAATCATACAACATCAACAAAATGTCAGTACAATATTCCTCCTTCATAACCAAGATGATGATGGTCTGTTAAGTGATATGAAACAATTCTTCATAAACCTACAGCTATGAAGATTGTTCCTACGATAACATGGAATCCGTGAAAACCTGTACCGAAGAAGAAACAAGTACCGAATACACCATCACTTATAGTAAATGAAGAAACGCTATATTCAACTCCTTGGAAGAATGTGAATATCGATGCCAATAAGACTGTAAATATTGTACCATAAATAGCCCCTTTTCTATCACCTTTAATTAAAGAGTGGTGTGCATAAGTAATAGTTGCACCACTAGATAATAATATTACTGTATTTAATAAAGGTAATTCGAAGGGATTAACTGGTTCTATTCCCATAGGAGGTCATTGAGCACCTAATTCTACAGTAGGTGTTAAAGCACTATGAAAGAAGGCTCAAAATATAGCTACAAAGAAACAAGCTTCAGATACTATAAATAAGATAACACCTAAATTTAATCCTTTTTGTACAGCTAAAGTATGATTACCTAAAAAAGTACCTTCAGAGATAATATCTCTAAATCATAAAGTCATAGATGCTGTTACTGTAACTAAAGCTAAATAAAAGAATATATAACTGTTACTAAATAAATGCATAGATAATGCAGCATTTACTGTCAAAGTAAATAATGATATACTTGTATACAATGGTCATGGAGAAGGTGATACTAAATGAAAAGGATGGTCTTGAAAATTACTTCTTACTAAATTTGTCATCTATATAAATAATAAAAATACAGCTTCATACATTTATTTAAAAGCCTCTAAGATGAATCGAACATCTATGAACATTATTAACAGTAATGCGCTTTACCATTAAGCTATAGAGGCTTATATAATCTAACAATTATATTGATTAGTATACTGATTCTTCTTTAAGATTTTTCTAATTAATAAAGTAAACTAGATCTAAATAACCAATATAATTAGTAATAGGTAAAAATTAAAAAACCTTTTATAATTAGTTTGTATTAATTATACAGCTATTGATGTATTATTAGTTTAACGAGACAACTAAATAATGTATCATTTATTACTTTATAATTTGAAAGTTGTTTTATAACAACCAATTAAGAGTTGTATTAATTTGATGTAACATTTTAATATGTACTCTTTAACAATTTTTTTTAATTATTGATATTATATCACTATATGTTCTAATGAAATTCGTAAAGTAAAAACACTTTCTTAAAACTTAGAAAGTTTAAATGCTCATTAGAATTAATGCAAAAAATAGTACAGTTATTCTTAATGCTTATTTTTTAGCTGCAATGTTATAAATAGCTAAGTTGTACTTTAGGTACAAGCTAATATTTGTAAATTGCTGTTTATTCATCATCTAAATTTAATACTATACCTAAATCCAAAGGTTCTACCTGATCTTTGAAAATATTATGAAGTATCTGCAAAGCCTATAAATTATTTAACAATATTATATTTTATCTTATCTTTTAATTATAAGGGTTAATCGGAAAAGAGGTGAATTGAACACCTAAGTGTATAAACACACCACGTAGCAAGTGGCTTACCCTACCTATGGAAGACTTTTCCTTTTTCGAATTAGATCCGATTCGAACGGACATCTATTTCCGTGACAGGGAAACCCTTTACCAATTAAGTTACTAATTCTAATAATTAATTAGGAGACGAGGGATTCGAACCCTCAAAACAATTATGTACCAAATTTACAGTTTGGCCCTTCTTACCAATAAAGGAACCCTCCTTATATAATATTTGGTATTATATTTAAAATTATTGTTAATATTAATTAATCCCGTGCAACTTCCACTACACGAACCGTATTTCGACTTAACACTAATTAGAGCCACACATACGAAGATCCCCTATAAAAGAATATATAAAACCTACATGTTTTTTTTACTAATTATTGAGAAAGCAAACTTATTGCACATGCTCTTTTCAGCATGCGACGAGTGGTTAGTACCAATCCAAGGAATATTCACCGTGACATGGTGATTCACGATTACTAGTAATTACTTATTCATACAGTCGAATTTCAGACTATAATCCTTAAAATTTATATCCTATTTTTTGAGATTAGCTTAAATTCACATTTTTGCATCTCTTTGTCTAGGAATATGTGGCACGTCTATAGCCCACAATATAAAGGCCATGATGACTTGTCTTTGTCCCCTTTTTTTTTCCAAATTCTAGGATCAAATGCTTTATCATAAAACAAAAAAATAAAGCCAGGGATTTCGTTAATTACATGGAAACCACAGCTTCACAACATTAACTGAAAACAGCCGTGCAACTCCTGTAACTATTATACAAATTGTGGTAAGGTTTTTCGTGGGTCATCGAATTAAACAACATACTTCACTACTGGTGTTAGAAACGGTCTAGTGATTTCAGTTCCTGCGTTGCCACATTACTCTTGAGGTGAAATGCTTACACTTTCATTTATAGACCAAATGTTATTTAATAATTAGTTGGTTTTACTGACAAACTTAATTATTAAACTTTAATCTGACCTATGGCATTCATCATTTACTGCAAAGACTACTAGGGTATCTAATCCTGTTTGTGCTCTGTGCCTTCGTCCTTCAACGTCAGTTTTTACATAGAGGGCTGCCTTCGCCTTTACCGAGTCCCTTTGGTATCATAAAATTTCATCTCTTCTCCTCAAGTACTGCCCTTTTACATAAAACTCTAGTCAAGTACTAACATTATAGAAGCTATATTGACCGTCTAGGTACCCTTTAAACCTAATTAAGATGAATAACACTAGTCTCTTACGTATTACCGCGACTGCTGGCACGTAATTAGTCAAGACACGATATATATATTGTCATTATTAATATATAAACAAAGTTATAAATTTAAATTCCCGGTTTGCGTCTATCAGACTTTTCAGCCTTTCTTTAACGCTACGCAACTTCTCCAAGTTGCCAGTTCAGCCGTTAGGCCATTGACCAATATTCCTCACTGCTGTACTAACTTGCATTGGGGTTTTTTCAGACCCAATGTGATCGATCAACCTTTCAGATTCGACTACGAGAGTTCTAGGCTAGTTAAGCCATCACCTTAACTACTACCTATCCCGAAGATATTTATTGTCCTCTTAAAGTGGGATATTATTTCCCTTTATAACTATGAAGGATTTACCTTCACTCTAAGGTCGGCTAAGAATATCATTATACTCACCTGTACACCACTTTTTAATTTTAGTTTTACAACATAAATTAAAACGTACGATTAGCATGTGTCAAGCACTTGGACAGCATTCAATCAGAGCCATCACCAAACTCATCTATTTTTGATATAAATTTTTTATATCACTAAAAGTTCTAATGTTATAAATATAAGAAGACTAATAAACTATATAATGTTCTATTTATAAATACTATTCTAATTTAAAACTCATAGTGGTTCGCTTTTAACTTGTACTACTAATGTAGTTTGAATAATTAACTATTCAAAGTTTTCTACTATTTTCTACTACTACATCTTATAATTTTCATCATTCCTGTTAAAGGATAAATTTTGCCGTGTATATAATTTTCCTAACTCACTGGTTATTCTTACTTATAATTTGTTTTTATTAAATTAATGTAAATCTAATCCATCTTTTATATATGAAGAAGATAATACCACAAATACTTGTGCTTGTATAAATGCTATAGCAAATTCTAACCCAGAGAAAGCTATAATAAATAATAATGGTATTAAACCTAATACGAAGAAGATTATACCTGAATTCATTATATTATAAACGAATCCGCTTAAGATACTTAATAACATATGACCTGCTGTTATATTAGCTGCTAATCTAAGTCCTAATGAAACATTTCTAGCTAAGTATGAAATAAATTCAATAGTTATTAGTAAAGGTAATAATCCTAAAGGACAACCAGCTGGTACTAATAATGAGAAGAATTTTAACCCATGTTTTTGAAATCCTAAGATTGTTGCTCCTAATACTATTGTGAAACTAAGAGCAAATGTTAAAGCGAAATGTCCTGTTGAAGCAAAGCTATAAGGTATCATCCCAATTAAATTATTTACTAATATAAATACAAATAATGTATATATAAATGGAAAGTATATTTGTCCACCTCTTGCATTTATTTGATTTGTAACAATATTGTGTATTGTTACATATAAAGATTCTTGAGCTATTGACCAGTTGTTACTTACTAATTTGTTATAGTTTGTTGCAACCAAGCTTAATACTAATGTAATTAAACCACCTATAACTAAGTAAAATCCTATATTTGTTAAAGATAAGTGTAAATTACCACCTAAAACTTCTAAATTTAATATGTCTCTTACTTCAAATTGATCTAAAGGACTTCTTATTTCTGTGAATAAATTTTGTGTAAAAATCATAAGTAGTATGTATTACTACTAATATATATATCTTTAAATAACTAAATACTTATAGTATTTATACTATAAAATGTATATTTATATTATATTTTATTAATAAACATACGTGATAAGAATAAACGAACTATTCTAGGTAATATATATTTAGATAATATATATAAAACTAATACTATTACAGCAAAAGCAAATATTATTTCATTCATATAATAGAAAGGTGTTAATTGAGGCATATTTATTTTACTTATTATTTCTATAATACGTGTTTTTATTTTAATCGTAAACAAATTTAAAACATATATTTTATTATATGCTATATATTAAGCTATTCATTGAATAGTCTAATACATTTAATATTAATGAAGGATATATACCAAATATTACAGTAAATACTACTAATACAAATAACATAATAAATTCTCTTCTATTAACATCGTATATACTTTCTTCTAAAAATCTAGTAAAAGAACCTCCAAAGGCTACTCTATTAAATAAATATATAGTATAAGCCGCAGAAAATATTATAGAAGAACAAGCTAATACACCTAATATAGGTAATCTTTCTAGTATTCCATAAAGTGACATAAATTCTCCTATGAAATTTAGAGTTAATGGAGCACCACAATTACCTAATGATAATATAAAGAATAATATAGCAAATATAGGCATTAATTGTGTAGCACCTCTATAAAAGAATATACTTCTAGTTCCAGTTCTATCATATAATATACCACCTGCACATATAAATAAACCACTAGATACAAAACCATGAGCTAATCCTAAAATTATACTACCTTCTAATCCTTGTATTGTATTACTAAATACTCCTATTAAATATACAGAAGCATGACACACAGAACTATAAGCAATTAACTCTTTAACATCTGTAGTTCTTAATGTACTAAAACTAGCATATATTATAGTAATTACAGCTATAGTATATATAATAAAAGTATAATCTAAAGCTGCTTTAGGTAATACAGGTAATATTAATCTAAAGATACCGTATAGACTTAATTTTAAAACTATAGCTGCTAAAACTATACTTCCACCTAATGGTGATTCAACATGAGCTTTTAATAATCAATTATTTAAGAATATTGTAGGAGTTTTTACTGCAAAAGCTATAAATATCCCTACAAATAAGAATACTTGTGTTTTATATTCAAAATTTAATTTGAATAATGTATCAAAATCTGTACTACCCATAATAGATGATGTACTTAATATAGATAATAATAAGAATAATGAACCCCATAATGTATATAAGAATAAATAATAACTAGCTGTTACTTTATTATCAGATCCAAATATACCTACTAATATGAATAAAGGTGGTAAAATACTTTCAAAAAATATATAAAACAACATTATATCTAATGCCATAAATACGGCTAATAATAATGTTTCTAATAACAACATTATTATTAAATAAGATTTAATATTTTCTTTTATAGAATCTCAATTTGATAATATAGCTATAGGCATTATAAATGTAGTTAATAATACAAAATAGATAGATATACCATCTATTCCTAAGTAAATATCAAATAATTGTACATTATAATGTTCTTGTACGTACTGAAATTGATTAGTACTATTGTTGAATAATATAAACATAGCTAAAGATATAATTAAGTTTATCACACTTGCAACTAAAGCTACTATTTTAGTATAGACTACTGAACCTTTTTTATAAGAGTCTATACTAGTTATTATAATTGTACCTATTACAGGTACAGTTAATAAAGATGATAATACCATATTTTAGGTGCATCTTCAAACTTTATATTATATAATGACACCAATGGACATGCATTTCATGGTTATAATTTAGCAAGATTTTATTAAAATAGACTAATATTTATAAAATATATTCCAAACATATATAATAAAGAGGGAATTAATATTATAAATGCAAATAATATAGGTAATAATACAGTTCAACAGAAAGACATTAATTGATCAAAACGTATTCTAGGGAATGAAGCTCTAACTCATATAAATATAAATACCATTATTGAGCTTTTTACACCTAAAGTTAAACTAGTTAATAATCCATCTAAAGAAGAATTATTTAAAAATTCTCTTAATTTAAAGTATTCTAAAGATGTTATTCATTCTATATTAAATATATAAGCGTATATGTAATTTAAAGTATCAAATATATAAATAGGATCAAATTGTACTAAATATCCACCTAAAAATAAAATACTTGTAAATATACACATTATTACTATACTAGCATACTCAGCTAAAAAGAAAAAAACAAATATAACAGCAGCATGTTCTGTCATAAACCCGCTAACTAGTTCTGATTCAGCCTCTGCTAAATCAAATGGAGCCCTATTAGTTTCTGCTACAGATCCTATAAAGAATATAATTAATATACATAACAAAGGTAAAGCTAATCATACTATTTTTTGGAATTGAACGTTAATATTTAAATTTAGACTATTTGTTATCATAATTATGATTAATAATACTGAACTTAAAACTAACTCATAGCTAATTAATTGAGCTGTACTTCTCAAAGACCCTAAGAAAGCATATTTACTATTAGCACTTCATCCTGCAAGTAATATACCATAAGTAGCTAATGATGATACAGCTAGCATAAATAATATACCTAATTCCATATCACCTAAAGATAATCCAGGTCCATAAGGAATAACAGCATAACCTAATAAAGCAAATACTAATGTTACTATAGGTCCTAAGAAAAATAATATTAAATTAGCTTGTGTAGGTGCAACATATTCTTTTAAAATTAATTTTAAAGCATCTGCAAATGCTTGTAATAAACCATAATAACCTACAGCATTTGGACCTAATCTCCTTTGCATACTAGCCATAGTTTTTCTTTCTGCTACAGTTACATATGCTACTACTAACAATGCAGGCAACATTAACAATAGATTTTCAATTATTGAAATAACAGTTACAGGTAAATTCATCTTTATTTTTTATTTTTATTACTAGTTGTTATATTAAAAAATTAATAATACATTGTATTAAACTTTAAAGAATCTAGTTGCAAAAATAGTCAAAAAACTATTTTTATTAATAAACTATTTATTTTAAAAGAAAGCAACAATCCCATCTTAGAGTCGAACTAAGGTCCTAATATTAGAAGTATTATGCTCTGCCATTGAGCTAATGAGACTAATATTATTAATAAATTAAAGTCAATAAGATTAATATTTTATAGTAAACAAAGACTAGGAACTTTATACTTAAATTTAGCTTTGTAAAGGTAAACTTACAAATGCGTGAGGTTTAGGTGGGCTTGATAGTCCTCATTCTAAACTACTGAAAGATCTGTTTAAATTAACTTGTAATACGTCAGTATAGAACCCTGGTGTCAATCAAGGATTTCTACTTGCTACTTTACTATCTACTAATTGTTTGTATACAATATATAAGAATAATCAAGCAGCTATTACACTTACTATAGATCCAATACTACTTATTAAATTTCATCCTGCAAAAGCGTCAGGGTAATCTCCTATTCTTCTAGGCATACCTTGTAAACCTAAGAAGTGTTGTGGGAAAAATGTAAGATTAACTCCAATGAATAATAATCAGAATTGTATTTTAGCTAAAGTTAAATCGTAATTTAAACCTAACATTTTGGGTATTCAGAAGTATCATCCAGCAAACATTGCGAATACTGCACCCATACTTAATACATAATGGAAGTGAGCAACTACGTAATATGTATCATGAAAGGCTATATCTAATGAAGCGTTGGCTAATACAACCCCACTTAAACCTCCTATTGTAAACATAAATACAAAACCTAATGAAAATAACATTGAAGGTGTCATTTTAATAGATCCTCCATAACATGTTGCTAATCATGAGAATATTTTAATTCCAGTAGGAACTGCTATTATTAAAGTAGCAGCTGTAAAATATGCTCTTGTATCTACATCTAATCCTACTGTATACATATGATGACTTCAAACAATGAATCCTAATATTCCAATAGACATCATAGCATAAACCATACCAATGTATCCGAATATAGGTTTACTTGAATTAGCCGATATTGTTGTACTAATTATACCAAATCCAGGTATAATTAAAATATAAACCTCAGGATGCCCGAAAAATCAGAATAAGTGTTGGAATAATATAGGGTCACCACCACCAGCAACTTCAAAGAATGAAGTATTGAAATTTCTATCTGTTAATATCATAGTAATACCTCCAGCTAAAACAGGTAATGATAATAATAATAAGATAGCTGTTATAACTACAGCTCATCCAAATAAGGCTAATTTATGTAATCTTATACCTGGTGTTCTCATATTAGCTATTGTAGTTATGAAGTTTATTGCACCCAGTAAACTACTTACACCTGAAAGATGTAAAGCAAAAATAGCTAAATCCACACTAGGTCCACTATGACTTTGTAATCCTGATAAAGGAGGATAAAGAGTTCAACCTGTTCCAGCTCCACCTTCTATACATGCTGAAAATATTAATAACACTAAGCTGGGTGGTAATAATCAGAAACTAATATTATTTAATCTAGGGAATGCCATGTCAGGCCCTCCTACCATTAAAGGCATAAGAAAATTACCAAATCCACCGATTAAGGCAGGCATAACCATGAAGAATATCATTAAAAGCGCATGTGCTGTAACGATACTGTTATATAATTGGTTGTTAGATATAAATTGAACTCCAGGTCCGCTAAGTTCTAATCTTATTAAAACTGACATTGCTGTACCCAATAATCCTGAGAATAAAGCGAATATTAAATATAAAGTACCTATATCTTTGGCGTTAGTAGAATTGAATCATCTTTCCATACCTATAGAAATTTCCGATCGGAAATTTAAGTTCTGGGTGCCTTCTTCTTCTTTTTTTTGTAATTTCAAAAGTTTAATAAATAAATAAAATGTTAATCTTATTGTGACATTATTTTGTTAATAAAGTTTTGAACTTTTTATGATTCCATTAGTACTAAACAATTCTTTCTATTATAATTATAAAATTATCATTTATTAGTCCTTTACTTTTATTATAAGAATTGTTTGTACTGTATTAATACTTCAGACTCAGACTAAATATGATATTTTATTGCTTTTATACCTAAGGTATATTCTATGTATTATTTACATAGTAAACTATTTATTCTTTACCTGTTTATTATTTACATAGTAAACTATGTATTATTTACATAAACTATTTATAAATATAAGTATTAAGTATAATAAGATTAAGAGGATTATGGAGGAATTGAACCTCGTACTTTTGATTTGCAGTCAAAGTGTAAATCCGTTTACAGCATAACCCTTTTATATAAATTATAAAGATTAAAACTGACTTTAATAATATTTTTATATCACTAAAAGTTCTAATTATATAGCTTTATTAGCTTGATATAAATCAATTAAAGTATTTTCTATTACGCTTACACCTGGCATTATAACGAAATAATATGCGAAATATATAGCTGTACTTATTTGTCCAAATTCTATAAATGGACTTTCAACATGTTTTGCACCTAATTGCATTAATATTAAGAAATTTATAACAAATATATAGAATGTTATTTTACTTAAAGGTCTGAATTGTAAACCTTTAGTTATACCTAAATCGGCTTTAGGTAAAGCTAATAAAGCTAATAGTGATGCAAACATAGCTATAACCCCTAATAATTTATTAGGAATTGATCTTAATATAGCATAAAATGGTAATAGATATCATTCAGGTACTATAGCAGCAGGTGTTTGCATTGGATTAGCCATTATATAGTTTTCACTATCACCTAATACATTAGGCATAAAAAATACAAATATACTTAATACGAAAATAAAAATAAATATTGTTATTAAATCTTTAAATAAGTAATAAGGGGCAAAAGGTATTCTATCATAGTTACCTGGTGTACCTAAAGGATTACTTGATCCAGCTGTATCATGTAAAGCTATCAAATGCATTAACACTAATGCAGCTAATACAAAAGGTAATACAAAATGTAAAGCGAAGAATCTATTTAAAGTAGCATTATTAACTGAGAACCCTCCTCAAATAAACTCAACTACATCTTGTCCTATTCATGGAATAGCACTAATTAAATTAGTAATAACTGTAGCACCTCATAAAGACATTTGTCCATATGGTAAAACGTAACCCAAGAATCCTATTCCCATCATTAAGATAAGTATTATAGTTCCTATTACTCATGTTAATGTTCTAGGAGCTCTGTAAGATCCATAATAGAAACCTCTACCTATATGTAAATACACTAAAAAGAAGAATGCTGATGCTGTATTACTATGTAAGTAACGTATAAATCATCCGTTATTTACGTCACGCATTATGTGTTCAACAGAATTGAATGCTTCAGCTATACTAGGATTATAATGCATAGCTAAAGTTACACCTGTTATTATTTGTATTCCTAAACAAACTGCTAATAATGATCCAAAATTTCACATATAACTTATATTAGTTGGTTGTGAAGCGTCAATTAAGTAAGAATTAACTAATTTTAAAAAAGGATGGCTTTTTAATAATCTCATTGTAATTATTTTAAAAGAAAAGAAAATTAATGGTTAATACTCATACATTTTAATTAATTAAAATTTTATTATATTACGTATAATAATATGTATATGTATTTTCTTAAAATTATATATTTAAAAATAAATATATACACTGCTTGATTTGCAAATTAAGATAATTTTAATTATATTGTTTTATTTTTTTTATCTGATATAGTATAATTATTTATACCTAATAAAATTACTATACAAGTTATTGTAATTGAATTAACTAAATCAAATAATATTGAAACAAAAGTAAATATTGATAAGTAAAAACAAATACCTATTAATATAAATAGAGCATAATCTGTAACTACTCCATTACTTAAACTAGATACAATTTTACTTGTTTTAGTTAACATTACTCCTATACCATAAGGACCAACTCATTCTATACTACCTTTATCTAAAACTTTAGTTGTTTGACCTCCTATATCTAATACTGTATTAACTATGAATTTATTATAAAAGAATTCTACTAAGAAACGTTGATTAAAAAAACCAAATACATAATATCCTATTTTAGATAACTTGAAATTGGTTACAACACTAGGCATAAATTCAGGATATAAAATAGCTAAAGCTGAAAAAGATACTGTTAATATTAAAGGAAGTAATTTAAATAAAGTAGGTACAGCAAATTCTGTGTCTATTAATATTTCATGCATTGGATGAATAAATATACTGTTATCAATAAAGAATCCTGAACCTAATCCAATAAATATATCCTTAGTTAAATATCCAAAATATATAGAAAATATAGCCAATATAACTAAAGGTAAACTTAAAAATATATCACCTTCATGAGCATTTTTATAATAATTTACAGGTCCATTAGGGTTAGTTAAGAAAGTTAAGTATATAACTTTTACTGAATATAATGTAGTAAATATTGCACCTATTACGGCTATAAAGTAAACGTCTATACTACTAAAATAATATTGACCGTAAGCAGATTCTAAAATAAAATCTTTACTGTAGAAACCTGTCATAAACGGGAAAGCTACTAAACTAAGACTAGCTATTAATATAACTGTATAAGTTAAGGGTAAGAATGATATTAATCCTCCATATCTTCTTAAATCTTGATTATCTGCTACAGCGTGTATAACAGCACCAGCACCTAAAAATAATAACCCTTTATAAAAAGCATGATTTATTAAATGAAATATCGCTATATTATATGAAGATAAACCTATAGCTATTACCATCATACCTAATTGACTCATAGTAGAATAAGCAATTATTTTTTTAATATCTTGTTGAAATAAACCAATAAGAGAACTAAATACAGTAGTAACAGCACCTAATCATAAACAAATTAATAATACTGTAGAACTATATTCTATTAAAGGAGATGAACGTATTAATAAATATACTCCAGCTGTAACCATTGTAGCTGCGTGAATCAATGCAGATACAGGTGTAGGACCCTCCATAGCCATAGGTAATCATATGTGAAGACCTACTTGGGAACTTTTAGCCATAGCACCTATTAATAAACATATACCAATAATTGTTATAACATTTTCGTTTATATAAGGGGCAACTGAAAATACTATATTATAATCTAAATTACCCAAAGATCATAATATAACAAACATTCCTATTGTTAAAAAAGCATCTCCAACTCTGTTTGTTAAAAATGCAGATAAAGAACTTTGATTAGCAGCGATTCTAGTAAATCAAAAACTAACTAAAAGGTATGAACAAACTCCGACACCTTCTCACCCTACAAACATTAAAAGATAGTTATTACCTGTTACTAATATAATCATCATAAAAGTGAACAAACTTAAATAGCTAAAGAATCTTTGGTTATGAGGGTCGTGACTCATATACCCTATAGAATAAAAATGAACTAAAGAACTAATTACTAATACGGGTATTAACATTGATACTGTTAAACTATCAAATTGAAAATTTCAAACTATATTAAATGATTCACTGTCTAATCATTTAAATAAATTAATAGAGATAGGATTATTATTAAATCCTACTTCAAAGAAAGCTATTATAGCTAAAATTGTAGTTGTCATTATACTTAAACAACCGATTATACGACTACCTGTCACACCGATTTTTCTACCAAAAAATCCGGATACTATAGATCCTAATAAAGGTAATATAATAATACTTAAATACATTATTTATATTCTATTGCAATACTTCCTCTTAATCTATAAAAGGCTACTAAAATAGCCAAACCAATAGCAGATTCTGCACCAGCAACTACTATAATGTATATAGCATAAGTTTGTCCTATTATATCATCAAGATTAATAGAACTAATTAATATTAGGAAAGTTATAGATACTAGCATTATTTCTATAGAAATAAGCATTAATATTATATTTTTTCTATTAAATACGAATCCTAAAATTCCTATTAAAAAAAGTACTAAAGTTAAACTCATAAATTTGTTTAATATTTATCAAATTATTCTAAACTCATTATACATATTAATATATACAATCATTATACTAGTGGTATTATAGACTCGAACTATAATCATGATGGCCGTAACATCAAGTTTTACCATTAAACTAATACCCCTATTATAGAATAAATACATTTACTCAGGTAAATTTAATATTATTACTATATTAAATTAAGCATTATATAATCAATGTACAAATTTGTCTATATTAACAGATTCTATAACTATAGGCATTGAACTGTGTAATATACCACAAATTTCTGAACATTGTCCATAAAATACTCCTTCTCTATTAATAAATACTGATACTTGATTTAATCTACCAGGATATGCATCACATTTGATACCTAAAGACGGACAAGCAAAAGAATGTATAACATCACCTGATGTTATAACAAATCTAATATGAGTTAATTCAGGAACTATAACTCTGTTATCAACTTCCAACATTCTTAATCCACCTTCCTCTAAATCGGACTCTGGTACTATATATGAGTCAAATTCTATAAATTCTTCATTAGAATCTATAAAATCTGGATACTGATAACTTCAATATCATTGATGTCCTTCTGCTAAAACTGACATTGAAGGATCATTTACTTCATCCATTAAATATAATAATTTGAATGATGGGAATGCTATAAGTATTAATATTACAGCTGGTGTTATAGTTCATATTAATTCTATTAGAGTTCCATGATTTAAGTATTTATGGGATATAGGTGCTTTTGTAGCAGCAAAGTTTCTTATTATAGAAAATAATACTCATCCTACGGCAAATAATATTAATACTAGATAGTACATAATATTATCATGTAGTTCCACTAAACCTTCCATTTGTGGAGTAGCGCTATCTTGGAAGTAAATACCTCAAGCTTCAGGCGCGTCAAAGTATATAAATGTATTTAATAAATTTTTCATGAAAAATTAAAATTGTAAATTTCTAATTATAAATAGAATTATTTTATTGTTGTTAGTTTAAACTAACACCCCTCCCTAACCCAGTTACCCTTTGTATCAACATTGTTATGGTTAAGTATAATTAAGCAACATATAATAATAATAATGACATCATCAATGCGAATAATGCAGTAGCCTCTGAGAAAGCAAAACCTAAAATTGCATAAGAGAATAATTGGTTTTTTAATGAAGGGTTTCTAGCAACACCTAAAATTAAACCTCCAAAAACAACTCCTATTCCAACTCCTGCACCTAAAACTCCTACTGTTGCTAAGCCTGCTCCTATAATTTTCGATGACTGTAACATAATTCTTTATTAATAAATTAATATATCTAAGTCATGTACCGTATACATTAGAAAATTTTCACAAAATAATTTAAGCATATTCCTAATTAAAAATAATTGTAAACTTTATTTATTTTCTACAAATGTATTTATAAATCTTTTAGATTTATTGAAATAATTATAAGATTGTCTACTATCTATTTTTAATGCGTTTTTACCTAATTCAAATACAAACCCTGCAGTAATTATACCTATGAATATAAGTACTATTATTAAACCATATATTCCATTTTCGTATCCACTAAGGCCAAACGGATATATTACCAATATTTCCAAATCTAATAATAAATAAACTAAAGCAAAAATAAAGAATTTTACTCCAAATTGAGCTCTATTTTGCCCTAAAAAACTATGAAAACCACATTCAAATATACTATATTTTTCTTGATAAGGATTATGAGGTGCCAATGCAAAATTAAGAACTAAGAATAATATAGCTAATACAGATACTAAAATAAAAAGAAAAGTTATACTACTCATTTAACAGTTAAATAAGATTTGTACCAATATGGTACCCATGCTTAGCCATTCTTTGTTCATAAATATAAATAATAATATTACTAATGTTATACTAGATATAATAAAAGCTATAGGACTTGATATAGCTATATTATTGTAATTAAAACTTACACTTTTTTTAACTGCTTTATTTTGATCCAGAATATTACCTTTTAATATAAGGTTTTCTAATAAAGTGTTAACTTTGTATTCAGGTTTACTAAAAAACATTTCTTTTATTATACTTAAATAATATACTCCACCTATAACACTAGTTAATATAGCTACTAAAGATAAGAATATTAAACCTTTATCTAAAGCTGCACTTAATACCATTTGTTTTCCGAAGAATCCTACTAGAGGAGGTACACCCACAAATGAAAATATAGTTATAGCTAAACTTATAGCTAATACAGGATTTATATAAAAATAACCTTTTAATTGGTTTATTAGTTGTATAGGAGAATTAGTTTTATCCATTAATTCTTCGTGTTCTTTATTATCACTAGTATAGTAATATAAAGAGAAACCTATGGCAATTAATATAACAAATGCATTTAAATTACTTATTGTGTATTGTGTTAAATAAAATATAAATGCTTGAGTAGACTCAATACTAGATATACTTAATGCTAATAATATAAACCCTACGTGAGATATAGTACTATAAGCAAATAGTCTTTTTATTCTAAATTGAGTTAAACCTACTACTGTACCTACTATTAATGAAAATAAAGAACTCATTAATAATACAAATGTTCAACTAGTTTCTGAAAAACTATTAGTGTAGTATACTAATTGTAATAATAAAATGAATATAGATATTTTAGCTATTAAAGCTACAAAAGCTGTCACTATTGTAGGTATAGCATCGTACACATCTGGAGCTCAGAAGTGAAATGGTGCTGCACTCACTTTAAACAAAAATCCTATAGTAAAGATAACTAAAGCAAAGCTAATGTAATAAGGTTTATATCACACGTTTGAACCACCTTCGCTAATACTAGTCACTATAAATAAGTTATCTAGATTAGTACTTCCCATATTACCGTATAATAATGCTGTACCTAATAGTATAAAACAAGAAGCTAATCCTCCTAATAAGAAATAAGTTAAACCACCTGTTGTAGCTAATTCAGAATTTCTGTATACAGTACTTAATAAATATAAACCATAACTTTGTAGTTCTATAGCTAAAAATATAGTAACTAGATCATTAGTTGATATTAAAAATATTGCACCTAAAACTATAAATAAAATAAGTAAAGGATATTCAATTATTTTAAATTGACCTCCCATTTTATTTATTATTTTTGTGTTATAATAAACAAATTTATTCAATAACAAATCTTTAAAAGATGAATATTCAGATACTCATACTTTTCTAGGATAAAAACTAGTTAAAGTTAATACCAATAAAGTAATTAGAAATATGAATATATGAAATATTTGTGATAAGCTTGAAACTAATAATAAACCTCCATGTAGTCCTATACCTTTAGTTACTACAGTTAAAGAGAATAAATCATTTAGTATACAATGAGCTAACATAACCATAGCTATTCTATTATATAGAATAGAAATATCACGTCTTAAATTGACGGCATTTGACAATAATAGTGTTATAATTGAAAGTATTAACATGATTAAAAATTTTTAAAATAATATCCTGACTAAAGTCAGTATAAAGCCTATAAAAAGCCAGCGTTAGAGAAGAATCGAACTTCTATTACAGACATATGAAATCTGAGTTTTAACCATTAAACTACTAAAGCTTTAATTCGGATGGGTATCTGCTCGGGATCGAACCGAGAACCTTCTATGCCACAAATAGACGTTCTAACCAATTGAACTACAATTACCTTATTATTATACCGAGGTGATTCGAACACCTACTTCCAGATACCAAAAATCCATGTCTTGCCTATTAGACGACGGTATATTAAGAAACAGTATAAAATTGTATCATGTCCTATTTTATAATTTATTATATTAATATTTAATTTATTCTAAATTTAAATTTGTGTTTTCATAATTTATTTTCAATAGAATATTTAGTTAAAGTTATTTTACTTATATTCAAATATTTAGATGCTTCTCTAATACTTCTAAATTTATAAATAACTTCATCTTTATATATAACTTCTAATTTATAAGATTTCGAATTTTTGTTAACTATAGCATTAGATTTTATTATAACCTTACTATTATCTAAAGGAAAATTCGAAACACTTTTATCTAAAATTGTATTTACTTTTAATTTAAAGTAATATTTTTTATTTCATAACTTTCCACTTTTTATATATCCACTAACACTACTAGCAGATAATCCCACAAATTCAGCTGCAGTTTTAATTCTATTAAATTCTCTAATTAATATATTATTTACATCATAAATACTAACAGTTATATCTTTATTATGCAATTTTAATTTTAAAATAGTTTCTTTATTAATTAATGGCTTTAAAGATTCATTCTTTTTATATAATTCCTTTTTAATTTTATACCCAAAGTCTAATTTATTATACATAGCATGCTTAAAGCCAAGCATAGATCCTGCTGTTTTATTAATATTAAGATCAGGAGATCATAAATCTATATATTTCTGTTCCATTTTTAACAAAACATCCTTCTTATCAGGTCATTCATTCTCAGGATAAAAATCTAAATATTTAACAATACCAAATTTAAAACTATTTCAGCCATATTCAGTAACATAATTATAAAGCATACTATTATATCTAAGTTTAGTAGCGTATAGTTCTGCTCTATATTTATGTTGTCTAAAACGTTGTACCATATTAATAGTTGAACCTACATAAAGCTTTTCTTTGTCATTTAAATAAATTTTATATACATAAATTGCAGGTCTTTGTAACAAAGGTCTAATTATAATATTATTATCTTTATCTATAATGTAACCTTTTTTATCTAAATCGTATCATATTTGTATGTTTTTCATAATAAGGTTTTATTCTTCAAAAAGAACCAAAAGTCCTAATGTTATAGATAGCAAGACTCGAACTTGCACGGCTTTCGCCATTCCGGCCTTAACGGAAATTGTCTCCCAATTCCAACACATCTATTTGTAGCAAAATAATCTGTTACTTAATCTCCTAAATATAAAATCATTATTATCTAAATAGTTATATTACTACATAGAGGAAGGTAAATATCTGTCTTTACTTAATGTATTAAATGAATTTTCCGCATTAATTTTATTAAAGTCCATATTAAATAGGATTATTAAATAAGAAGATAATCTAAAGTCAATAGGACTTATAATGTGACTTTTTTGACTGCTACCTCTTACTAATCTTACTTTAGTCTCTTGGATAATTGTAAACATTTCTCTAACATCAGAATAATTACTATTCCTAAGAATATAAAGTGTATTCTTATTATGTTTTCAAAAGTCTGTATTATTAGAATTTTCTAAGTAATTCTCTATAAAATATTTAAATCCTATTTCTACATATTTTACTTGTTCGGTTTCGGTAACCTTACACTCAAAAGTCTCATCTATAACTATAGAAAAGATATAAAATTTATCTATATTCATGGATTTTGATAATTTAGATACGTTCCATAGGTCACATTCTATAGAGTTATTTAATATTGTCATTTTAGTAGTCAAGTGAGTTAAATATTTATCTTTTGAATTATTATTTACTGTTAATAAAAACAGAATATCTGAATTATAAATATCGAATCTATACTTTCCTCAGAACGTTTAAATTTAAATTTGTCATCATCATTTTTATTGTTTTATTAAAAAGAGCCATAGGTGCTCTATACCTATAATTAACACAATATAGATTCTATACTATGGAGAAAATTGGGGTTTGCATCCAAATCTATTAATCATAAATTAATTGTAATATTATTTATACTATTTTCCCTTAAAAATTCTTTAAAAATCCTATTATATTTATTTATGGAGATATCAGAACTTGAATCCGAATTAATAACGTGCAAAGTTACTGTTTTACCATTAAACTATATCCCCTTATATAAATATATTTCTATAAGTAATAACTACTTTAAACATAATATTAAATCTTTAATTAAAAAGGTCAGTTTTCTTCATCTTCTAAATCTTCTTCTACATATCTTACTTTTAAAAGTAAATTGTGAGAACTTCCGTATTTAAACTTTTCAAAAACTTTACAAAATTGACTCATGTCATTTTCTATAGGATATGCATAATTCGCCTCAAACTTTGTTTCACCATTATAAAGTACTACATCTAACATTATAAATTGATACTCCTTAGGATCAAAGGCTTGTTTAGCTACACTTGATATAAAATATTTCAAATAATTAGAAAATTCTTCTGAAGAATTTATATTTTCTAAGGAAATTTCTATTCCTCATACTTTATAGTGGTCATAAGACATAACTGACTCTTTATATATTTTTGATAACATAATTTTTTTTATTAATTAACAAAAAGAAGCAAATCTTCTTCTAACGAACTAAATCCGATTCGAACGGACATCTACTTCTGTGACAGAGAAGTTCTTTATCCAATTAAGTTATTAATTCCTTAGTTCTATACAGAACTAAAAATTCACTTTAAATTCCAAATTTATTAATAGGCTCTAAAGATATTCATAAAGATATCTGTTTAGTACCATTGAAGAAAAGATAATATTCTTTTAATTTAGCAACAGATTCCTCAGTTAAAACACAAGTATTACATTCTAACGGATTATCCAAAATATTAACAATTTCTTCTCTTCTTTCACAATTACATAAAATTATAAGATCCTTAGTGTAATTATCCATATCAAATTCAGGAGAATTCTTAAATTTTATTAATATAGATAAATATTCATCAGTCAATATTTCTTGAACTTTGTTAACAAAGCTTTCTTTATTTTCTAAACAACTTTCATATAATTCATAATTTATATTAATAAATTCCATTTTTGATTTATGGTTAATTATATCAGAAATTTTGTTCTTTGTAACATCAACAAAGCATTTTCCATAACTTGCCAACAAACTATTAAAATTATGATCTTCTCTTTCTAAACCTATTCATATTCATAATTCCTTAGATTCTACATATTTAGGATATGATATTAATATATCTTCCATTGACTTGTTAACCAATTTTGAAAGATTACAATAAAGCATAGGATAATAATTATATCCTCCATCTTCTTTATAGCTATGAAGTACAATAAGATTCTTTGAGTAGTTTAATTCAGGAAATGCAAGTTTAGTTTCTTCACTATAATCTATAATTGTAGGATAAAGATCATTTAAAAACCCTTGCACAAATGTTAAGAAAGCTTCGGGTGAAGAATAGCTTTCTTCTCCTAAGCTAAGATGAAGCCTAACTAAGGCTTCTCTATGTTTGAATTCATCAAATTTATTCATATTATTATATTATAAGTAAGTAAAAGGGGACAATGATTTCCCCATAATAGGACTTGCCGGAGTCGAACCAACATTTTAATGATTAAAAGTCATACGCATTTACCATTATACTAAAGTCCCTGCTCGCGGTGAGACTTGAACTCACAACCAAAGCAACTTCAACGCTCTGCTCGACCAATTGAGCTTCACAAGCTTTTATATCACTAAAAGTTCTAAAGAAAAATTTTAGGAAATTAGGACTTACACCTAAATTGTTAATATAAGTTATATATTAATTGTATTATTTATACTATTTCCCTTTGAATCATTAAAATGTTGATGATCCAAACTTAGTCCGAAAAACAATATTAATTCTTTCTTCCTGAACTTAAGTTATCTTTTATTGCTTCTAAATCATCTAGAACATCTGTGAAACATTCTATAAAGTATAACACTTCTTTATTATGAGCTGAAGCATAAGCATACTTTTCTCGAATATCTATTCAATCTAACTTATTATATTCGTAAGTAGCTCTAATATTATTCATGTAATAAGCGTTTGTTAATTCATTTTTTATTGAAGAATTATAAATATTATTCTCATTAAACAAAGCTAAAAACTTTATAAATATATTACTTGAAGATTTATTAGTTTGATTATCTTGAACAGTTTCTGGAATTTCCACTGTAAAATCTAATTCATCTAAATAATTTTTAGTTTCAATATCTACAGATATTACATTTAGGTCATTAATAAGACCAAATATAGATAGTGCAGTGGCTACTAAATATAAAGATAGTATTATTGTAAGTGGCAAATTGTTTATATTTAAGTATTTTCTTGTTGCAAAATACAATAAAAATAATATAATACCATAATATAATGTTAAGCAATAAAAAAGAGAATTCATTTTGATTTATTGAATTAAAAGAAAAGAGTCAAAATTTACTCTTAATAAAAGGATATTGAGATCAAATCCTTTTCTATTAGCCCTCATTTCTACGATTTATGAATCACATAAAGGTTTTTTTAAAAAGAGTAACCTTATATTTTTTTTCATAATAGTGATTTTTAAGTAAATTACTATATTTTTTGTTAGGGGTTCAATGTTCTTTAAAAGTCTTGTAATTAGTAAATTCAGAACTAAATTGTTCTAAAAAAACTCAATGACATTTACGTCTGAGTTTATCTTTAAACTTATAATCAAAATCATTAGAAATATTTTCGTTTATAACTCTTTCTCTTGGTCTTTTAAATAAAATTAAATTATCATCATAAAACTTTGGGTTTACTGATTCGGAAAAATAAAACAAATTGGCAAACAATGATAAATATAAGAAAGATAAATATTCAATAAACATAAAATTTAAATAATTAATCAAAAATCTAAAGAAAAATCCAACAAAAAATAAAATAAAAACCTTAAATAAAATATTAGAAAAAGAAAGACTCTTGAAAAATAATTTTAAATTTTTAGTCATAGTTTGGAATTTAAATAATAAAAGAGACATTGTTATTCTCTATTAGCATGAGGAATGCTATTTTTTAGGTAATCTTGCAGATTTATATCTTCTGGCATTCATTTCGTTCAAATGCTTCTGAGTTTTAGTATAATTTACTTTTCTGATATCTCTGGAAGAAATTTTTTTAGTACCAAAAGGATTAGTATCTAATAACTCTTGAATTTCTTTAGATAAATCACTCTTAGTAATTTTGTATATTTCTCTTCATATATTCATATTCGGATCAAAGTTTTTTTTAAACTCTTCATAAGAAACATGATTACTACGGTTTTTTTCTCAAATATTTCAGAAGAACTTACGTTTAGCTAAATCATGATATTTAATATACAAGGATTGAATATTTGATTTACCACCTAAATACTCAACACCTAAGGAAACGGTACCTTTAACTTTTGAAGTTACTAAATCAATTTCATCTTTAAGTAATCCACTTATAGTCTGATTAGCATTATTAGCTAAACTAGTATCAGAACTTCAACGAGAGCATTGATTTGTTGCTTGTTGAGCCGAACATTGATGTACCTGTTCAGTAGAATCAAATAATGGAGTCATAGTACTTGGAGTTGTATTATTACTCATTCTAGGGGCATTAGGTTGATTTATAGGAGTAATAAAACTTCTATCTATCCCATTTTGTTGAATAGTATCAATACAAAAAAACCTAGAAGTATCTTCTTCATAACTTTGAGATACATTGTGATCAACATATTCTTGATTATAATTTCCTGCATAATAATCATGTTCATAAGGAGGATAATGAGATGGATGAGGTACACGATTAATAGAAGAATGTTGCACTTGATAAGGATTTTGTTGAGCAATTCTATTATAAAAACTATCAACATTGTAGGATCTTACAGAACTGTAATGATGTTGCTCATTACCCATATAAATACTGCTAGAGGAATTTCTAGGATCATTCATATGGAACATATGAACATTTTTGCCTCAAGTTCTAGAATAAACTCAAATAAAGGGTCTTACAAATAAATATTCTAAAATTTGACTCAATTTTGAACATAAACCTCAAACAAAATTAGGTATAATACTAATTTTAAAGAAAGAGAAATATTCATGAACAAATACAATAAAAGCAGCAAATCCTGAATAATAAGTTAAAGAAATTCAGTTTAAATAATCTGTAAATACATTAATTCCTAACAAATCATTAATTAAAAATCTAGAAATTAAACCTATAAAGAATATAACTATAACCTTGCTAAGGTTTATAGGTGTAAAAAATCTTTTAAAAAAAGATGTAAAAGTATTGAAAAATTTTTTCATATATAATTTTAAATAACAATAAAAAGAGACAGTTATCTCTGAAATTAAATAAATCTTATTATTTTTTGGATTTATTTATATTAAATGGATCAGTGTCTAATAATCTACGTACTTCTCTAGTTAAATCAGCTCCAGTTGTTTCTTTAATTTCTTTTCAAATATTAACTCTGGAATTTATGCTACTTCTAACTTCTGAGAATTTTAAATAAGTAGAATCTTTTTCTCATATATTTCAAATATATTCTTGATTAAATCAATTTTGATATTTAACATATAATCCATAAGTATTAGATGGTTTATCACAATATCTAATACCTAAATAAACGCAACCTGTACCATTATTAAGAGGTACAATAACTTCTCTTAATTTTGAGGGTTGTGCAATTTCTTCAAATAATTGACTTCTTATACTTTTTCTAGTATTTGAATCTATATTGTAATTTGATAACTCACTTGGTTTACTTATTGTGGTATAACCTTCAACATTATAATATTGTGAGTAATCATTTGTTTTATTAGGTTGATTTATATGTAAAATTAATAAACTAGGATTACTGACTTTTAAATAAAGTCAATATTCTATTATATAATTAAATATGGAATTACACAATGATAATACAATAGAAAAACTAGTTAAGCATTTTACAATATTAAGATCATTAACCAGATATCGTAATAATATACCAATGATAAATATACCAATAACCCTATTTAAATTTCTAAGAGTAAATAATTTTATAAAAAAAGATACTAAAGATCTATTCATTTTAGTTTAATTTTTATTTATAAAAAAAGAAGCAAAATCTTCTAAACTGAAAAGGGGACGAATCGAACATCCAATTTAACACCAATAGTAAATTATTGCCTTACCAACAGCAACCTTTTCTTATTATATAATTATATAAATTTTATTAAGTAGTTCTTACTATATAAAATCCCTTACCTTGATAAAATCCTTTTTGAGCCAAACACTGAGCAATATAACTGTAATTTATATTAGTATAATTACCTGCTCTTCTAATAGAAGGGAAATGCATAATTTCCTTAGTATTAATATTTTCGACTCTTACTGCAAATGCCTGAGTATTTGCATATAATTTCATTCTAGTTTCTTCAGATACAGATCTACCTAAATTAGCCATACGTATACGTTCTTTAGATAGTTCACTATGCTTAAATCCTAAAAGAGATCCTGCTACTTTCAAAGTATTATATTTTAGTTCTAAATTATTTAAATAAAATTGCTCTCTTTCTAAAATAGATTCAGCATTACAAAATTCTAAGATATCTAGTTTGAAATTTATATAATTATATTTTAATAAAGCTTTGTAAATAATACTATTATTTTTTTTTAATTCTAACTGTAAATAACTTTTATTAAAATAATCTTTTAATCTTCTTGATAAGTTAACAGAAGATCCTATATATTTTTTATCAGATATGATGTTAGTCCAAAGATAAATACCACATTTATTATTTAAATTTTTATATATTTCTCTCCTGTTTAAATAAGGATTAGTATAAGTATAAATTGGTTTTATAATCATAAAATTAAATTATCTTTAAATAAAAATAGTACATAAATACTATATCCGAAGGAGGACTTGAACCTCCAAGACCGAAGTCTACAAAACTTAAGCTTGTTGTGTTTACCAATTTCACCATTCGGACTTTAGGTCTACCAATTCCAGCATTCAGAGACTGTTGTGTTTGCCAATTTCACCATTTGGACTTTAGGGCTAAAGTGACTTGAACACTTATAAGTACTGTTATGAGCAGTATACTTTACCTATTAAGCTATAACCCTTTATTACTAGTTTATCTAATTACGCGGTTACAGGAGTTGCACCTATATCTTTCGGGCATGAGCCGAATATGTTTACTATTACACTAACCCGCTTTTTATAATTAATTATTTTAACATAAATTAATAGACTAGACAGGATTCGAACCTGTGATGGTAGCATTGAAAGAGCTATGTCGTAACCACTTGACTACTAATCCTTCTATTCATAGTTGATTATAAATATTTTTCAATATCCCTCACCACAAATAAGCAGTTTCATCTAATATTTTTACATAACAATGTTACGTAAAAGAAGCTATTGAAAGCCCAGTACAAGTATTGCACTTGCTTCCATTGATTACAAAACAATTGCATTACTTTTATGCTAACCAGACATATATTGATATATTTTTACATAGTAAATTATTAAATTAGTACTTTATTCTTGAAAATCTCTAGATTCGTACGGATAAAGCCTATAATTTCGTAATATTATATTACGTATATTTAAGAAATATCTTAAGATAAGCTTCGTGCCTATATGCTTTCAGCACTTATCCTTAATCAACTTAGCCTTCCTGCCGTGCTTATGCTATACATTTATCTTAGTGAAAGAAACATCCCATAAAATACATATAAAATATATATATTTTATATTGGGCACATAAACAACAGGTAAACCATAGGTTAGTAACCATAATTTAACTTTTAAGTCAAATTCTTCTTGTTCCTTGCGTACAAAAATTCGTTCTTATTTTATTCTAATTTCCCCTAGAAGATAGAAACCATACTGTCTCACGACGTATTTAACCCAGCTCATGTAACTTTTTAATCGACGAACAGTCGCACCCTACATAGTTCCTGCGTCCATGAGGATAAGTTAAGCCGACATCGAGGTGCCAAACCGCGCACTCATTTTGTACACTCTTGCGCAAATTAGCCTGTTCTATATGTTATCATATTATTATATTTCCATTTTTTTCAAAATGGTTCAGACTATGTCTTCATTTTTATTCTACACATATTTTTATTTATTTACCACTTATTCAACCTTTTACTGCAAATGCTCCAATACGACGTTTTGAATTAGCTAATGAATAAGATAAATTTGATTTAGAATTTCCTCTAAATAAGACTGAACTTAAACCTTTAAATGATGAATCTATATTTTTTAATCCACCTTTTCATTTAAGTGAATATATAGATCTATCTGCTCTATAACGTTTAGTTAATCTACCTTTAACCTCTAATCTTATACCTCCCATATTTTTATATCTTATAGAATTGTAGATTATATTATGTACTTCTTTAGCGTTAAAGGAATTACCTAAAAATTGGTCTAATTTAAGTTTACCTAAATTAGAAGTTAATTTTAAATCTTTGTATTCATTTAAGAATAAATCAACATTTTTATTTATTCTAGTTCTTTCTTTTATCGTATTAGTTTTAGGTAAATAAGCTCTATTTAATATTCTAAACATATTTTTTATATATTGTGGTTTTTTCCTTTTTTTTAATTTTAAGGATAAAGCTTTAGTAAAAAGATCTGTATTATATGCAATAGATTTAAGATTTATTATGTTATATTCTATTTTTTTACCTATTATTTTATTTAATATATTACTTAATTTAGGTAACAGAATTTGTTTATTAAATTTGTATTGATTAAGAGAATACATTAAATCATATTTTCTTAATCATCCTAAACGTCTTTCTCAATATTTTTTCATAATTAAACTACTAAGTCTTTTATCAAAAAGATTTAGTAATCTTAACTTTATTCCTTTAAACATTAATTTTGATATTTTGGGATAGTATAATAGAGATTTTTCTTTTGTTTTCTTATAAAGTTTTCTTGTTTCTTCTATTTTTAAATTTAATATTGATTTCTTAATAGGTTTATAATATTTAATAAGATTTTCAATCAACTTTGTATTTCCTTTTTGAATTATTTTAAAGTATTTTTTTCTTAATCTTTTTTTTTCTTTATTAACAATATATAAAGTAATTATTGCTTTGTTATTTGTGTGTTTAATTTCAGCATTACTTATATATATTCTTTTTAAGAAATTACGTCTTTTTCTAAGTAATATAAATTTTTTATAACCTACATATTCTCTATCTTTAAAATATAAATTAAAATAACTTTGGATTATTTTATTTATTCTAACATTGTTGACTGGTATATTTTTTAAATTATTTTTATTATAAGAATAAACAATATTTTTTCATTCTTTAGAAAAAGAGGGTAAGTATTTAGTTTTCCCTATATCTGTTGTTTTTTTTTTCAAAGCAATAGTTTTAGAGTAATTTTTTAAATTATTTTTAAATACCTTCATAATTATTTATTATAAATTTATTTTACTTTTTTTTGAATATGTTGAATAAAAATGTTGGGTAGTATTAAAAGGATTATTGTTAATTGCATAACACTCACCTTATAGTCGTTGAACGTTTTTATCTTAAAATTTATGCTAAGATAAACTTCGCTTCAAGTTTACTATTATTAGTAATTCTTGAAGTTTACCCAATATATATTAATTCTTTTATTTTACAAATAAAATATTAAAGGACAAACATCCCTAGCGTAGCTTTTCCAATAATCCAAGATCTTTCCTTATTGCATCTTGTGATCCTATGCCCTGCTTACGCAACTGTAAGATTTGTAGATAATCAAACAGTAAGGCAGGATTTAGCCGTTGAGCTTTTTAGATATTAAATACATAACTATTAAAACTAATGTTATAATAGCTAGAAAATATTAGAAAACTTCATAATATTTTCAATTATCTCTAATTTCTATATAGTAAAAATCCTACCTAAACTTAAATATATTTACAATAGTGCAAATATAAATAATTGTATATGATTAAAAATAGTTAAACTATTTAAAATAGCAAACAAATAATTATAAAATTTTAGACACTCCTGTTTACTCTTTACAGGGTCTGTGCCCCACATAAACTGTCCCCTAGCGATAGTTCCTTGCCAAAGGGTACTTATTATAAAATAATAAATAGAATTAGGCTGATTTACTAAAATGAGCTTTATAATTATTATAATTAATGTATAAAAATAGCTCAGTAAAGCTGCATTAATTATAATTTACTCATGATCCTAAACCAATTCATTCATATGAAAGAAAAATAAAGGATTCTCATTGCCATATTGTCAATTACCTTATAATCTGAAAATTGTCTATCATACTCTATAATTAGTGACAGTAAAGCTGCATAGGGTCTTCTCGTCTAACTAGAGGTAAGCTGTATCTGCACAGCTATTCCAATTTCACTGAGTCAATCATAGAGACAGCTGTTGTATCGTTACACCATTCATGCAAGACCGCATTTAACGGCCAAGGCATTTCGCTACCTTAGGACCCTCACGTTAAGGCCGCCTTTAACCGGGGTTTCCGTCGACATCAAATAGTAGTATATTCAATTATCTCTGTTAACCAGCCGGCACTGGGCAGATATCACACTTTATACTTAGATTTTTAATCTTTCAGCAAAGTGCTGTGTTTTAATTAAACAGTCGTACAACATTATTTTATGCTTCTTCCTTTTTACCTGATATTGATCAGGAATAATGAGCCCTCCTTATTCCGAAGTTACGGTAGTCAATTTGCCGAGTTCCTTTATGATTGTTAGCTCATTTACGCCTTCGTATTCTCTACTAGCTTACTTGTTTCAGATTCTAGGTACGGTTATTTTTCGTTTATAAGTTTACGCTTATAAATATATTTACTATTTTTCCAGCACATTTTACACTAAAATGTTGTCCTTAGTAAAAAAGATTTTCTCATCGTTTAAATCTTTAGATAATATAAACTTAGAGGCCGTTACTTAATTATATCCATAAGCTTAAGGCGGAAAATTTTCTTTTAGTTACTCATGTCACCATTCTCACTTGAGTTAAATTATTATTATTCTATTTAAAAAATAAAAATCGTAATATAGCTCAACGTTCTGCTACCCCATTTAATTATATTAAAACTTATTAATACAATATATTATGGACAAGGTTTCGGTATATTGTTTAGATCCGTTAAATTTTCGATGCTTTTATAACTTAACAAGCGCTCTGTTACGAGGTCATAAAATCATGGCTGCTTCTAAGCCCATCTCCTTGTCGACTTTAACAAAAACTTTCTTAATTTCACTCAACTAATAATTTAGGAACCTTAACTCTTGTTCTGGGCTGTTTCCCTTTCGACATACAACCTTATCATTCTATGTCTGATAATTTAAGACATATCTTTGCCATTCCGAGTCTACATACTCACTGATAAAATCTTTACGATTCCCCAATTTGTACAATATAAAATGCATATGCATCTTGTCTGAGATTAAATTCTGTACCTGCTAAGATATTAACTTAAATTGCCTACTATTATAGGTTTCGCAGAAAACCAGCTATCACAGTCAGTGTTGTCTTTCACTACACCTACCACAGTTCTTCGGAGATTTTTGCTACAATCACCCGTTCGGACTTTTATAATCCTGACCATGGTAAAATCACCGTGCTTCGGGTCTAACTTTAGACACTATTTCGTTATTTTAACGTTCGGTTTAACTACGCGTGAACTCGCATCTAATGTTAACTTGGTGACCCATTATGCAAAAGGTACGTTCTTTTATCGAACTGCTTATAAAACTACTATTTTTGTTTTGTTCCCTCATGGTACTTTTCACTATCGCTTATGTATTATATTTAGCCTTTGAGGAAGGTTCCCCATCACGTTTAAACAGTTTTAGTACCGTTTTACTTTTTAGGCTGCTCTATTTTCGCTCACGCTATACATAGAATCTCTTTTGATTTCTTTTCCTGAAGTTACTAAGATATTTCAATTCACTCCGTTTAGTATTAGATTTCTCTTAGAGTTTATATACAATAGGATATCAAGTCTCTATTCTATAAATAATTCTCTTTAATACATAGCTTAAATTCCATAATAGTTTCTTTATATACTTATG